AAAAAAAGAATTGAAAGCGGGTAGCGGGAATCGAACCCGCATCGTTAGCTTGGAAGGCTAGGGGTTATAGTCGACGTCGATTCAGCATTTTGAACGTCTCTAATTCAAAACCGAACATGAAACTTTGGTTTCATTCGGCTCCTTTATGGATATGGATGTGAACAAACTTACAAAAAAAAATTCTACCCATAACATCTATGTCAACTTTTGTCTGACTACTAATTTCTTTATAGATGATCCCTCTAGAAGAGAGTAATTCTAACAATCTTTCTAGTTACTTCGTTCTCTATTTTTATTTGAGACGGTCCTGAGGAAAGAGATTTTGTTTCCACCGAGCTAAAAAAACGGGTCGATGACTCTAGTAAACCAGAGTCATCATTTAATAGCTATTTTGATTCAATTTTTTATTTGTAAAGAAAAAATTGAAGATTTAGTTACGATTAGAAACCTACTTGCTATCTTTATCCATGGATCCTTTACTCATACTGATTCAATTTGAAGTATTAATCCAATTCCAAAATTATGTTTCGTAATTTCATAATCCAATTTGTCACTTTCTAAGTGATCCTTGGATACAAATCACGAGAATGTATATTTTTTCTCGAATCCGTGATTGAGAGGTAAAGGATTAAATCCTTTTTTTTTTCAAATAAAGTTTTTTGTCGGAATACGAATCAAACCGAAAACAAAGACCCTTTAACTATCAAAGGGTTAAAAAAACGAATCACACTTTTACCACTAAACTATACCCGCTACAATTCGATTATTGTATACAACTGGACCTTTTGTCGAACCGGAAAATGGGTATAATAAGATGGGATCATCAAAGAATCCAAAAATTTAGCGCTCCTTTATTTTTGTTTTCGCGGATGGAAATAGTCCTTCTTCTTTTTTTGTTCGTGCTTGAATATTGCCTATTCCCTTTTTTTATATATTTTATTTATATTTTTTATATATCTTTTTTTTTTATTTTTTTATAATATATATATATTTTTTTATAATATATAATATATATATAATAATAATACTATATAATTAATTATATATATATATATATATATATATATGTATATATATATATAATTTATAATTTATTAAAATATATATTTATTAAAATATATATTTATTAAAATATATATTTATTAAAATATATAAAAAAAATATATAAAAAAAATACAAAAAAAACTAAGCATTTTTGTTTTCAAATCAGATAAATGAAAAATTACCATTATTTTTCTAAAATTAGTTGGAACAAAACAAAAGGAGGCCCGGCTGGGTACTGACCAGCCCAGGCCGTGTCAATAACAATAAACAATAAAATAAATAAAATTAAAAATAATTAAAAATAAGAAGGGTCTTTCGAACAAAATACGAAGGGGTCGCTTTTTGTTTTCTTTATATTGTTGGCACTTTTGAGCCCTTTTTCTTTATTTATTCTTTATTTATCGAAAATAAATTACTGATAAAAATTGTAGATATCTATATAATAGAGAAAGGGATACTCCTTATTTTTTTTTTATGTGTAATCTAACCCAATTTTCAATTAGGAGAGATGGCTGAGTGGACTAAAGCGGCGGATTGCTAATCCGTTGTACGAGTTATTCGTACCGAGGGTTCGAATCCCTCTCTTTCCGCTTCCCTTGATGACTTTATTTATTTATTTTTTCGAATTTGGCAAATTGTTTGTTTTTATATAAACAAAAAATCCGAAGAAAATAGAAAAGAAAAACCCTTATTCTTCGCGCCCAGGATTACGTCCAGGATCATTAGATAGGAATCCAAAGATGAAGAGAGAAACAAAAAATATCACTACTGTGTAAACGAAGAGTTTAAGAGTAAGCATTACACAATCTCCAAGATAATTAAAAAAAAAGAGAATAGATCCTCCATTTTTCTACCACATATCCTATTTGGATATCAAGAGCCGAGTTTCTTTCTAGAAAAAATCACGAACTTTCGAGGAAATCTAGGAAATTTGTAAGAAATTTTTAAATTTAAAAAATTTCTATTTTAGATATTTTAGATTAAGGATCTTATCGAAAACTTACAGCAGCTTGCCAAACAAAAGCTAAGAGAAAAAAGAACACGGGTATGACTGGCATAACATCTACGATTGGGTTCAAAAAAGCGTAGGCCTCGGGCAATTTTCCGAAGAAAAAACTACTTGAATAAAAGGCAGAATTAAGACAGATACAGATCAAACTAAATAAATTAAGCATAACAGACATTTTGTTCTTGGAGATAATTGCATTTTGATTGAATTATTGATATGATATAAGGAAAAAGGGGAAAATTTAGGTAGACAAAAAATCCTTCTTTTCTTTTGAACTCACCCAATCAAAAATCCTCCAATTCTCAAAAGAGAATAGAGGAAATCATACTTTCATACAATATCTTAATTGAATTATATCTAATGATCAATGAATTAAGTTTAATTCTATATAATTCTATATTATTAATCTATATTAATAAATAAATAGAATTCTATATTAAATTCTATATTAATTATATTAAAAAAAAAATCCTAGTAATAACTAAATATCTATAGAATATATTAGATTGGAGTTGACAAATAACGAATACTGTAATAATATTTAATATTAAATAGTACTCTTTTTTTTTTTTTTAAGTATAATTATACTTTAGTAGTATGGTTACTTTCTTAGTATCGTTTAGTAATATCGAAAGTAGTTTCGAATAGAAACCTAAATGGGGCGTGGCCGAGTGGTAAGGCAACGGGTTTTGGTCCCGCCATTCGAAGGTTCGAATCCTTTCGTCCCAGAGCATATTCATTATCTTAGAATAGAATAAAGATTTTGTTGAATGGGGTAACGTCTAATGCTAATGTTAGCTGGAATTTCTTTCTTTTTTTTTTATCTTTTATGCATGAATCATATCTTTTTTACACAAACTGAATTGAATCGCGTACAAATGACACGCAAATGTAATTGACTCTATTTCTGATCCAGGTAAATTGGGAACATGGGTTCCCAGAGTTGGAATTAAAAAAAAAGGAGCAACTTAATTTGGACTTGTTGGGATTTGTACCTAGCCAGTCCGCATCCCCGAGCATAATTCCCATTTTTTCTCTTATGTCCCATTAGTCCTGTAGTACCCCGGGGGCGAATACATTAACCGAAGATATTAAAATTTCTGTGTCTGCCTGAATTGCATTAACAAAAATCAAATTATAAAATTATATATGTAATTATATATCTATCCGAATCCGATGTGTTTTCTTTGAATAAGTATTTCGTGTTTGGCCCTAATAAATAATATAAATAATTGTAAATTTATGTAACACTTAAAAGGGGGTATTTTCTGTTTTATATCTTTTATTCTCTTTTATTCACTTTCTATTATGTATGGATATTATATTATGTATGGCAAGATTCGATTAGCGAAATCTTGCTGAACTACACAGCTTAAACAAAAAAAATGAGGAAATGTTTAACGTATATGTATCCTTTCTATTCTATATTTTGTGAAAAAGGTTTTTGACCCCCTCTATTTCCATTTTGAATTTAAAAATGAAAATATTTAACCCTAACTTTTAATCTATTATTAAATACAATATTAAATAGAAATTCTTTTTCATTTTAAATTAAGAGGACTTGCTAAAACTTATTCAGAAACCTCTTTACCGATTTGTAGCTATATTCTTTATTTATCGATCTATAGCTATAGATCTATAGCTCTATATAAAATCTCTCTTCTATATTCTAAAGAACATTATAGAACAAAGGGATATAGATTACGATGTCTACAAACCAATGACTATTCATGATTCCATAATTGAATCAATTCCATACTGGTTCCAAATTAGAGGGATGTTATGGTAAAACTTCGTTTGAAACGATGTGGTAGAAAGCAACGTGCGACTTGAAGGACACGATCCATTGTGGATTCTTTCTTATATCCACCATTTTCGATTTCTATAGGAATGAGGATGCTCTTGGCTTCGACATCCGTTGGTAACCTAAATAGTCCACGATGGAGCTCGAGTAGAAAGTATTAATTCATTTCTCAGGACAAGAATAAGAATCTAGGGTTAATGCAAATCAATAAATTGGAGCAACTTCGTGAATATATCTTCGATATAGAAATGGAAGGGATCTCATTCGAGCAAGTTTCCAATTCAAAAGGAAAATTTCTTGGAATTAATCAAACCCTTTCGATCCAAAGTGTATCACGCGGGAATCTATTGTCCGTAGGATTCTTTGATAGAAGGAAATCAAGAAAAGGGGTATGTTGCTGCCATTTTGAAAGGATTAAGAAGGACCGAAGTAATGCCTAAACCCAATGATTTAAAACAAAGATAAAGGATCCCAGAACAAGGAAACACCGTTTTAATCGTCTCACTAACTGGGCCAGACTTAAGAATCCAAATAGATTTTAACCGAGACAAACAAAAAAGGGGGTAAAGACCACTCAATAAACGAAAGATTCTCTTTTGAATTATTGGAGAGTTATCTAACTTGAGTTATGAGTAAGAATGGTTTTTTTTTAGAAAAGAAGAAGAAAAAACAGACTTAAACTCCAGTCTAATTGATTTGATGATTTTATAGAACCTTTTGTCATTTATGGAATTTATTTGAATTCCATACCATAGATAAAACTTCAAATCCAATTCTTTTTTTTTCTCGAGCCGTACGAGGATAAAACTTCCTATACGTTTCTAGGGGGGGTGTATTGTTCATCTACATCTATCTCAATGAGTCGTCTATCGAATCGTTGCAATTGATGTTCGATCTCGAAGAGAAGGAAAAGATCTTCAGAAAGTAGGTTTTTATGATCCGATAAAGAATCAAACTTATTTAAATGTTCCCGCCATTCTCTATTTCCTTGAAAAAGGGGCTCAACCTACAGGAACTGTTCAGGATATTTTAAAAAGGATGGGGGTTTTTAAGGAATTTTATTCTAATCAAACGAAATTCAATTAAGGATTAAGGAAATACAAAAAAGGGGGGCAGTTTTTTGTATATAACTTTGGATAACCT